AGAAACCTTAAAAACAGAAGAAAGGGGGGAAAGTGAGGAAGAAACAGATGTAGAAATAGAAACAACTTCCGAAACGAAGGGGACTAAACAGGAGCAAGGGGGGTCCACTGAAGAAGCCCCATCCCCCTCCTTTTGTTCGGAAGAAAGGAACGATCACGATCCGGACAAAATAGATGAAACGGAAGAGATCCGAGTGAATGGAAAGGAAAAAATAAATATATATAAAAATATATATATATATATATATATATATATATATATATATATGAATTTGATATATATCTTGATAGCGATTTGGAAATTATTCTAATAGACTAGACTTCTGTTTTAGATTTAGAAATTAAAAACTGTAGTAGTAGTAAATTAATAAAAAAATTGATACAAAAAATAAATACAAGAATAGATAAGAAGAAATTCGGCCGCCCCCTACATATTTAATTGCCTCTCCGACAAATAAACTTGTAACACCAACCCCATTGGTAATTCCATCAATTATTTGTCTATCAAAAAAATAAATAAATTCAGCTAAACCTCTTACACCCCTAGTCAAAATTGTTTCATAAAAAACGTCGATATAACCACGATTATATGACCAATCATATATAACATTCATTATTTGGTCCCATAAAATTCTTTTAGGACCCTTTTTAACAAATGAATTAATTAAGCCAAAATTCTGGAAAGATGAATAAACAGGCATATATAAAAGAGACGCTATAACTATCCCGAAAAAGGCTATACTTACTGAAAAAATGGCATTTATCACGAATTCATACCAATCCAGAGAATTGGTCAAATTTGAAAGATTTATCGACGGAATTAACCATTTTGATAATAGATCAAATTTCATTCCTCCTGGATCGAGGGGAATTCCTATGGATCCAACGAACAAAGTAAATAAGACCAATACAAGAAGCGGCAATAGCATAGTATTGTCTGATTCGTGCGGATACGTGGAGGTTTTTTTCTTGGAAAAATGAGTAATAGTACTAAAGGGTCGCACCATATTTATATTTATTACATTCCCATCAATTGGATACGTTTTTTTTGAAAAAAGGGAAACGCTCTCATTATTATTTATTGTTGATAAAACAAAATTTTGTTTTAGCGATTTCGCTCCTTCTTTACCCCATATAGATATTGAATAGAACGGGCTATTTTTTTTTCCGCTATAATTTTTAAAATGAACATTTAAATGCCCTTCAAAAGTAAGTAAATACATTCGAAACATATAAAATGCAGTTAAGCCCGCCGTGAAACACGCTATTATCGCGAAAATTGGTGAATACAACCAACTATCATTAAGAATCTCGTCTTTGGACCAAAAACAAGCAAGAGGTGGAATACCACAAAGCGAAAGTGTACCTAACAAAAAAGCAGTTTTTGTAATTGGCACATATTTTGTTAAACCTCCCATAAGAGCCATGTTCTGGCTTTTGTCTGGCGAATATCCAATAATGGTTTCCATTGAATGAATAATGGATCCGGATCCTAAAAATAATAATGCTTTCGAATAGGCATGAGTGATCAAATGAAATAAAGCAGCCCGATAAGACCCCATACCTAAAGCTAACATAATATAACCCAATTGAGACATAGTAGAATAGGCTAAACTTCTCTTAATGTCTCTTTGAGCAAGAGCCAAAGTAGCTCCCAATAGTATTGTTATTATACCTATCAAAGAAATGAAATTCATTACGTAGGGTATAACTGTAAACAGAGGAAGAAGCCGAGCTACAAGAAAAATTCCCGCTGCTACCATAGTAGCGGCATGTATAAGAGCTGATATAGGGGTAGGCCCCTCCATGGCATCAGGTAACCATACATGAAGAGGGAATTGTGCCGATTTAGCAACTGCACCGACGAATAATAAGGAGGCACACAAAGTAAGAAATAAAGAATTTACCCCACCATTCTCAATCAAGTTATTGGTTATTTCGAACAAATCCCGAAATTCGAAACTACCCGTTATAAAATAACAACCTAAAATTCCCAATAATAAACCAAAATCTCCTACACGATTAGTTACAAAGGCTTTTTGACAAGCACTTGCGGCAAGTGGTCGTGTGAACCAAAACCCTATTAATAGATACGAACACATTCCAACTAATTCCCAAAAAATATAAATTTGTATCAAATTGGAACTAGTAACCAATCCCATCATGGAAGCATTGGAAAAACTCATATAAGCAAAAAATCTTAAATATCCTTGATCATGAGACATATAATTGTCACTATAAATAAGAACCATTATTCCAACAGTAGTGATTAATAGTAGCATAACGGAAGTAAGTGGATCGATCCAATAGCCAAATTCTAAGGAAAAATCATTATTGATAGTCCAAGACCATACATATTGATGAATAAGACTGCCATTTATTTGATGAATAGACAGATCGGCTGAAAAAATCATAATGATACTTAGTAATAAAACACTAGGAAAAGCCCACATACGGCGAAGACTCTTTGTTGCTGTTGGAACAAGGATAAGTCCCACTCCGATTGCTATAGGAACTGGCAGCGGAAGGAAGGGTATGATCCATGCATATTGATATGTATGTTCCATAATTAAACTTATTGTATTTTTTATTAATTGTTTAATTGTTTCAGATTCACCAGTTCTTATTTCTTTGATAAAGAGCAAAAAAAAATAATCAAATAAAATGAAAAATTCTAATCATACAGAAAAAAAAAGACATCATTATTTTAGTTAATTTTGTCATAATAATTAACTAGTTCGTTGTAGAACTGATTGAATTGCTTACATGCTTTCCAATCAAACAAATTAATTCTAATTATAGAAAATTCTATGATATCCGTAATTTCGTTACTCCGCGCTTCAGTTTGCATATAATTGCTAGATAAAGAATACTAAAACGTTCTTCTTTGATTATCAAGCTACGTATCAATCAATTAACTACTAACTCATTAACTGATTCGAATTTTATAATTTTCATTAGGTCTACTTTACTTGATCAATTAGAATTAAGAGAAAAAAGAATTTGCATTTTACAGTAGTGTTTTTATTTTTAAAAGAAAAGCAGGTAGTTTTTAGAAAACTTTTCGATCAATTTGAACTTTTATTAAAGTATAAATAAAATTTACGTATAGTAAAACAATAACTAACACGACCCAAATATCCCGAGAAACTCAATTAAACCCCCTTTTTATTCTTAACGGCAAGTAATTTAATTTCTAGAGCAGCGAATCCCATCGAAATAAATCTGAATGAGGATATATTCAAATAGTAACAAAAAAAATAAAAAAAAAAACTATTCAACTATTCTTTGACTTCATTTTGAATATTGTATTATTGTATGTAAGAATATTGTATATAATAATAGTGTAAAAAAATCTATTTTGTTTAACCAATAGATGTCTTTCACATTTAACTATAATAATGAGTAACCTCTTTATTTTTGAATGGCGGTTCCAAAGAAACGTACTTCTATCTCAAAAAAGCGTATTCGTAAAAATATTTGGAAATTCAAAGGATATTTGGTGGCAGTAAAAGCGCTTTCTTTAGCAAAATCTCTTTCTACTGGGAATTCAAAAAGTTTTTTTGTGCGACAAACAAGTACAAACAGGTAATAGTAATAATGAAATAAGGTAAATTAAATTGAAATGAATCGATCAATTGGCTAATTGAATCATTCTTACTTTCTTATTACCTTTAACTAATATTTATTTTGAACTGATCAATATGAAATAGAATCTCATTCTCATATTGTGGTGTGGTATGTATAATAAAAACTTTTTTGTCTACTGGAAAGTTACTATACAAAATTTAAGCTCAAGGTACAAAATTTTCTCTTTTTTGTGAGTTTTTGGGGGATGGGGAAGATTATAATCCCCATCGACTTATTCACTTTTCAAAATAATACGTTGTATTTTTATTTTTTCTTTGCAAAAAGTTTTAATCTAGCAAAATTCCGATAGAAATTCATCCTTAGATTTAAAGTTTTTTGTTATACACCCAACCCAATACCTAATAAGTTTGGTAAATCCAAAAATCCAAAGAAAAATTATGGACACAAAGAAAATCCCATTAATTAATTAAGTTTTGATACCAAGCTTTCAAAATATTTGATTTGAAATTTTCAATTTCTCAAAAACAAAAATTCCTTGGGTAGAGTATAAAAAGGGGGGGGAATTTTTTTAACTCTGGGTCCAGATTGCGAACAGAACTATCTAGCCCCCACTGTTAGATTCCGGACGAGCTTACCTTTAACCGCAAAAAAAAACAATTGCATTGTGAAAATTCAAATAAAAATAACAAACACCGTTATCCAAGTAAAGATTATTGAACGTTCAAATAGAAAATTGACCGAGTCTTTATTCAGTTTTGCTAAAGCTAAAGGATATTAATTGAATCCTTCAATCTCGACGATTGAATATGGATGAGCTATTATGATTTCGAACACGCCGCCATGGTGAAATCGGTAGACACGCTGCTCTTAGGAAGCAGTGCTAGAGCATCTCGGTTCGAGTCCGAGTGGCGGCATCTTCGAAAAGAACTAAAATAAATCCTATAATGAATTAAATTCCAGATTTACATTTAGGATTTTTTATGATATTTTTTACTTTAGAACATATATTAACTCATATCTCTTTTTCGATTGTTTCAATTGTAATCACGATTTATTTGATGACCTTATTAGTCCACGAAATTGCCGAACTATATGATTCGTTAGAAAAAGGGCTGATAGCTACTTTTTTCTGTATAACAGGATTTTTAGCTATTCGTTGGATTTCTTCTGGGCATTTTCCCTTAAGTGATTTATATGAGTCATTAATGTTCCTTTCATGGGGTTTTTCCATTATTCATCTGGTTCCCTATTTTAGGAACCAGAAAAATAATTTAAGTGCAATAACCGCACCGAGCGCTATTTTTACCCAAGGCTTTGCTACTTCAGGCCTTTTAACTGAAATGCATCAATCCACAAAATTAGTACCTGCTCTCCAATCCCAGTGGTTAATGATGCACGTAAGTATGATGGTATTGAGCTACGCAGCTCTTCTATGTGGATCATTATTATCAATAGCCCTTCTAGTAATTACATTTCGGAGAAACCTAGAAATTTTTGGTATTGGTAAAGGTAATCGTTTATTAATTGGGCCCTTTTCCTCTGGCGAGACCCAATACGTGAATCAAATAAGCAATGTTTTACAAAACACTTTTTTTATTTCGTGTAGAAATTATCATAGGTATCAATTAATTCAACAATTAGATTTTTGGAGTTGTCGTGTCATTAGTCTAGGTTTTATCTTTTTAACCATCGGTATTCTTTCGGGAGCAGTATGGGCTAACGAAGCGTGGGGATCATATTGGAGTTGGGATCCCAAGGAAACTTGGGCATTTATTACTTGGACTATATTTGCGATTTATTTACATACTCGAACAAAGAAAAATTTGCAAAGCATAAATTCTGCAATTGTGGCTTCTATGGGATTTCTTATAATTTGGATATGCTATTTTGGGGTAAATCTATTAGGAATAGGGCTGCATAGTTATGGTTCATTCACATTAACATCTAATTGAAGAAGAAGGGGCCTTGCCAATACAATACAAGGGAATATCGTATATAGCGAAAGTTTGTAAGAGTTTGTGAGAACCATAAACTTAAAGTAGTTTATGGTTCTCACAAACTCCAAATGTATCTAATGAATTTTTTAATGTTGTTTATTTCTTTTTCATTGTACCTTGTACAACGAGTGACGCAAAAGAATTTTTTATTTTACTTAACTTAATTTGTATCTTATTGTATGTATTTTTGCTAAAACTTATCTATAAAAGTAATTAGATAAAATGGCTTCTACCTTGTCAACTGATAGAGAAAAAACGAAATCCGGATAAATACCAATACCTATTACAGGTAGAAGGATACAGATCGAAACAAAAAGTTCTCGCGGTCCAGAATCTAAAAATTGAGAATTTGGAACATTAAATTGTTTGTATCCATAGAAAATCTGGCGTAACATAGATAATGAATAAATGGGAGTTAATATCATTCCAACTGCCGTTACAAATGTAATTAGTATTTTTGGCATTAAAAAAAATTTTTGGCTAGTAATTATTCCAAAAAATACTACCAACTCCGCAACAAAACCACTCATTCCCGGCAATGCAAGAGAAGCCATTGAGAAACTACTGAACAGTGTAAATATTTTTGGCATTGGGATAGCTACCCCCCCCATTTCGTCGAGATAAACAAGACGTATTCTATCGTAACTCGTTCCTGCCAAGAAAAAAAGTGCCGCACCAATAAATCCATGAGAGATCATTTGCAAAATGACCCCGTTAAGTCCCGTATCGGTTATGGAACTAATTCCTATAATTATGAAACCCATATGAGATACAGAAGAATACGCAATTCTCTTTTTTAAATTGCGTTGACCGGGAGATGTTGAAGCTGCATAGATTATTTGAATTGTACCTACTATCATCAACCAAGGAGAAAATATAGAATGCGCGTGGGGTAATAATTCCATATTGATCCGAACTAATCCATATGCTCCCATTTTTAATAGGATTCCGGCTAAAAGCATACATGTACTATAATGTGCTTCTCCGTGGGTATCCGGTAACCATGTATGTAGAGGTATGATCGGCAGTTTGACAGCATAAGCAATAAAAAATCCAAGATATAATATTATTTCCAATGCTACAGGATACGATTGATTAGCTGATGTTTCAAAATTTAATGTTGGTTCATTAGAACCATATAAACCCATGCCTGGAACTCCCATTAAGAGAAAAATAGAACCTCCCGCAGTGTACAAAATAAACTTTGTAGCCGAGTACAAACGTCTCTTCCCCCCCCACATGGATAGAAGTAGGTAGACAGGAATTAATTCTAACTCCCACATGATGAAAAAAAGTAAAAGATCTCGAGAGGCAAATGATCCTATTTGACCGCTGTACATTGCTAACATCAGGAAATGGAACAATCGTGAATCTCGAGTAACAGGCCAAGCCGCTAAAGTTGCTAAAGTCGTAATGAAGCCCGTCAGTAAAATGGGTCCTTGCGAAAGTCCATCGATTCCGAGCCTCCAGTGAAAATCAAAAATATTTATCCATTTATAATCCTGTTCCAATTGGATTAATGGATCGTCCAATTGAAAATGATAACAGAATGCATAGGTGGTTAGAAGGAGTTCTAATATACAAATACAAATAGTATACCATCTAATGGTCTTATTTCCCCTATGGGGTAAAAATAAAATTGAGGAGCCCGCGAATATCGGCAAAACAACAATTATTGTTAACCAAGGAAAATAATTCGTGGTAAAGACAAGATACACTTTGACCAGAAAAACCCGTACTCTATAAATTCATCATTACATATATATATTATATAAATATATTATAGAGTACGGGTTTTTGTCGGTAAAGAGAAACCCAAAAGATGCAAGTAGAATTTTTGCAACGTATCAATAACCTAGACCCATGCTGCGAGTTGTCTCATGCCATAAATAAACCCGTACACTCAAGTAATCTGTTGGGCAGGCGGATTCACACCTTTTACAACCCACACAGTCCTCGGTTCTTGGAGCCGAAGCTATTTGCTTAGCTTTACATCCATCCCAAGGTATCATTTCTAATACATCTGTGGGACAGGCTCGTACACATTGAGTACACCCTATACATGTATCATAAATCTTTACTGAATGTGACATTGGAGCTATAAATTTTTTGAACGTCATAAATTTTCGATCTAGTAAATTAGTAAATGAATCATACATTTAGACACCAGACGAATCAATGATTTAGATTTACCAGAATTAGTTTGTAATCAATCTACTTCTAGATCTGCTCATTAGAGAGGGCCAAGATACTTTGATTTCTTTTTTTAGAAAATAGTGTGGCACAGATACCAATTAAAGTAAATATTCTATTTTTTATTTTTATGCGGATGATTACTACTATTTATTCAATAAATTTGATTGATTAATACGAGTTGATTTTCTGTTACGATAAATTGAAGAAACAATAGCTAATCCAATAGCTGCTTCAGCGGCTGCAATAGCTATAACAAAAATCGAGAAAATGTCTCCTTTTAATTGGCGGCTATCAAATAAATCAGAAAATGTTACGAAATTCATATTAACCGCATTCAATATAAGCTCAAGACACATAAGTGCTCTAACCATATTTCGACTTGTAATCAATCCGTAGATGCCGATAGATAATAAATAGGCACTCAAAACAAGTACATGCTCGAGCATCATTGAACTACTCCTCATCAATTCAATCTTGAGTAAATTCATTTCAATATGAATGAACAATAATTCAACCCATTCGATTGACTAGAATATAACAAGTACGTAATTAAAGAAAGGTATTAGTAATAGATCTAATTAAAACATTTACATTTTATACATGAACGACCTTAAAACGGCATTTAAAGAAAAATAGATGATATAAGACAAAACAAAAGAAGTCCCTTTTCTAATCTAAGTATTTGTTACTGACGAGCCATAGCAATTGCACCTATCAAGGCAACTAAAAGAATTATAGAAATAAGTTCAAACGGAAGAAAAAAATCTGTTGATAAATGAATCCCAATTTGTTGACCATTATTTATCAAATCCTGCTCTAGAATTTGATTTGATCTTGCGGTCCAAATAATCCCGTACCATGACGTATCTGAGATAGTAGTAATTAGTGAAACAAAAATACTTGTACAAACTAGTGAAGTGACTCCATCTCCGACGGTCCAAAGACGGAAATCATTGTAATATTCTGAACCATTCATGAACATCACAGCAAACACGATTAAGACATTTATGGCCCCCACGTAAATAAGTAGCTGTGCCGCAGCTACAAAATGGGAGTCCGAAAGAATATGGAATAAGGATATACAAACAAGCACCAATCCCAAAGAAAAGGCAGAATAAATTGGATTGGTAAGTAATACTACTCCTAGACCGCCAACAATAAGACCCAACCCCAAAAATACTAAAATAAAATCATGTATTGGTGCAGGTAAATCCATTTTTTTATGTAAAATAATCGCTAAAATAAGTCAAAATGTTTCATGTGACCTTATTGACCAGACCAGGAAAAAGACGTTATCCTTTTTTTAATATAATAAATGCATTTCTAATTTAATTAAATCCTAACTCCTTATGGGATGTTGGTTGATATAGATACACTTAGTATTTTTAATTGCATCCCGTTTCTCTATACTAAAAAAGAACCGTTCAAAATTCAATTGAATTTATCGATTTTGAAATCATCACGGATATATGAATATATTTTCAATATAAAACAAGCCGAGATTCTCCCTTTAGGATTCTTAGTTATTGCCTAAGCAAACTTCGTTCCTTCGGATCAAAGAAAAACGGAATCTTACTAATTGGTAATTGTTATTGAATCAACAAGGTTGCCTGTGGTTTCTTTATATTGGAGCCGAATTCCTAATTGTTCGAATTGTGTAATCTCCAATTACTGACATCGGTAAGCGACCCAAAGCAATTTGATTATAATTCAATTCGTGCCGATCATAAGTAGAAAGTTCATATTCTTCAGTCATTGATAAACAGTTTGTTGGACAATACTCGACGCAGTTACCACAAAATATACATATTCCGAAATCAATACTGTAATTGAGCAATCGTTTCTTTCGAATATCCGTTTTCAATTTCCAATCAACAACGGGTAGATCAATAGGGCATACGCGAACACATACTTCACAAGCAATACATTTATCAAATTCAAAATGTATTCGACCGCGGAAACGCTCTGATGTTATCAATTTTTCATAAGGATATTGAATAGTTACCGGCAAACGATTCGCGTGGGATAAGGTAATCATAAAACTTTGGCCGATATACCTTGCAGCTCGTACTGTTTGTTGACCATAATTCATGAACCCAGTTACCATAGGGAACATATTGGGAATATCTCTGAATAATTTACTGTTTCTTTCTCTTGTTTGAGAGAAGTTATTAATCTATAATATCCTATGCCCTTACAGCGAAAGGAGTTGGAAAGAAGTTGTCAATAATAGATTACCTAAAGAGATAGGTAAAAGAAACTTCCACCCAAGATTCAATAGTTGGTCCATTCTCAGCCTGGGTAAAGTCCATCTTGTTGTGATAGGAATAAACAGGAACAAATAAGCTTTAGCTAATGTAATAAAGATACCAATTGTCGTTCCAAAGACTCCACACACTTCATTATTTCCGAAAAGCTCAGGAATGGATATGTACGGAATAGAAAAATTCCAACCACCCAAGTAAAGAACTGTTACGAATAATGAAGAAACTAGTAGGTTTAGATAGGAAGCAACGTAAAATAAACCAAATTTAATACCAGAATATTCGGTTTGATAGCCCGCAACTAATTCTTCCTCTGCCTCTGGTAAATCAAAAGGTAATCTCTCACATTCTGCGAGGGAAGAAATTAGAAAAACCATAAACCCTATAGGTTGACGCCACAGATTCCACCCCAAAAACCCATATTTTGACTGTGCCTCAACAATATCAACTGTACTTGAACTGTTAGATAATCATAGTCGAGGATAACATCACTATTCCCCTCGCTATTGCAAAACCGTACATGAGACTTCAGCTTCATACGGCTCCTCGACGGCCACAAAAAAATATAAGGACTGATTTGATATTTTCTCGATATGCTTGTGGAGTAGATCGAGTAACGATACATCAGAGAGTCCAAAATTAGACCAATGCAATTCTGTCTGCTATAAAAAAGTGCTTCTGAATTGATCTTATCCTTTAGAATAATTTCACTTTGTCTTTCTTTTTATTTAGTACTACTATTTTTATTCATACCTTTCGATTACGAAAAAAAAATTATACATTCTATATAGTTTATGAATTGTGCTAAGACTTATGTATTACTATGTATAAAGTGGATAAAGAAAAAATAAAATAAAAGATTACTTCGTTCCTGATAGTAATTTCTTTAATCAGTGGATAGGAACATACTCTGGATCGGGATCGTGGGGAAGTACTGCTTGATCATTTCTACCAACTTAAAGTCCCCATTAGGATTCCTTTTATGCGGAAATACCTCTCGAGATAACTTACATTCTCTCCATTACAAATCCTTTGTGTACCTTGGTATTCCTAACCGTCCACTAATTTTTGCTCGACCCCTGGTATAGTTATAGTAATACAAACAATAGTAAAAAGTAAAAACTCCATACAGGTTGATCTTTTGTACCCGCTTCAACCCATGATGACTAATCCACCAATCTTTGGGAAACAGTTTATAGTGTTTATGTTTACTTTTGCTTAACTCTTGTACCTAGGGAATGAGACTCAATTTTTTGACTGCCAATTTCTAAGCTGTTTTGTTTCACTCATATAACTATCTGGTTTAGTTCATCGCCCCTAATGATGAATAAAAAAAGTGAATATCCTAACGAATCACACGTAGAGAAATTGATAACACACATGGAGTTAATGGTATTTCATAACTAATCGATTGAGCGGCAGCTCGTAGACCACCTAAAAAGGAATATTTATTATTCGATCCATATCCTGACATAAGAAGTCCAATAGGAGCAATACTGGAAATTGCAATCCATAAAAAAACGCCTATACTCAGATCGGCTAGAACAAGGCGATAGCCAAAAGGAATTACCGAATAACTTAGTAAAATTGCTATGACCGCTATAGACGGTCCGAGACTGAATAAACGACTATCCCCTCTAGATGGGAGAAGATCCTCTTTGAAAAGTAGTTTGGTCCCATCTGCTAGAGCTTGAAGAATTCCCAAAGGGCCGGCGTACTCAGGTCCAATACGTTGTTGTATCCCTGCGGATATTTGTCTTTCTAACCACACAATTACTAATACCCCTATTATGATTCCCGATAAAGGAGTAAAAATAGGAACAAGCAACCATATGAGTCCATAAAACTCTTTTAACGATTCCGATCTGGAAAAAGAATTGATAGCTTGTTGTACTTTTGTCGTATCAATTATCATTTCAACGATCAACTTCTCCCATAATGATATCTATACTACCTAGTATTGTCATAATATCAGCCAATTTCATTCTTTTAACTAGCTGAGGAAGAATTTGCAAATTGATAAAACCTGGCGGACGAATTTTCCATCTCCAGGGAAAAACACTCTGATCTCCTATTAGAAAAATTCCCAACTCCCCTTTTGGGGCTTCTACTCTCACATAAAGTTCTTGTTTCGACAATTCAAAAGTGGGTGAAGGTTTTTTACTAATGAACCGATAATCAAAATCGTTCCATTCGGAATTCCTTGCGCTACCAAAGCGTCGTACCTCTAAATTTTCATAGGGACCTCCTGGAATTCGTTCCAGAGCTTGTTGAATAATTTTTATGGATTCCTTCATTTCATTGATTCGGACTAAATAACGAGCTAACGAATCTCCTTCTTTTTGCCATTGCACTTCCCAATCAAATTCATCGTAACACTCATAATGATCAACTTTACGAAGATCCCATTGAATTCCGGAAGCCCGTAGCATGGGTCCGGATAAGCCCCAATTTATTGCTTCCTCTCCACTAATACAGCCCACCCCTTCAACTCGTTCCAAAAAAATAGGATTCCGCGTAATAAGCTTTTGATATTCAGTAACCCCTGTTACAAAATAATCACAAAAATCCAAACATTTATCTATCCAGCCATGAGGTAGATCAGCCGCTACTCCTCCGATACGGAAATAATTATGCATCATTCGCATACCCGTGGCAGCTTCGAATAGATCATATATCAGTTCTCTCTCTCTGAAAATATAGAAAAAAGGGGTTTGCGCGCCGATATCCGCCATAAAAGGGCCAAGCCATAATAAATGAGAAGCTATACGACTCAGTTCCAGCATAATGACTCTAATATAGCTGGCTCTCTTAGGTACTTGAATATTTCCTAACTGTTCTGGTGCATTTACCGTTATTGCCTCTGTAAACATAGTAGCTAAATAATCCCAACGTGTTACATAAGGCAAATATTGTATAATTGTTCGATTTTCTGCAATTTTTTCCATTCCTCTGTGTAAATAACCCAATACGGGTTCACAGTCAATAACATCCTCACCATCTAGAGTAACAATGAGTCGAAGAACACCATGCATTGATGGGTGTTGAGGGCCCATATTTACTATCATGAGATCTTTTCTTGCAGTTGGTACAGTCATATATTTTTCTCCGATTCATTATTCCATGAATTGCTGAAAACGAATTTTCAAATTAATTTAGACGAGTTTTTGGCTCTCGAATATCCAATTGACTAATTAATTCTTTATAACGTACTCTATTTTTTTTTGACAAATAAGCCAGTAGCCGTTGACGTTTTCCCAAAATTTTCCGTAGACCTCTCTGAGATAAATAATCTTTTCTGTTCAATTCTAAATGTGAAGTAAGTTTCCGTATCTTATTGGTGAAACTTAATATTTGAAATTCAACAGACCCTTTATTTTCTTCTTTTTCTTCTTGCGAAATAACTGAGATAAATGAACTTTTTACCATAAAAATAATTCTTTTCGCCCCCCTTCTTTATTCGTTTTTACAAATATGGATTTTCTCGATCAGTAATAATAATAAGTCATTTTCATTTTTTATACACCAAAATAGAATCTTAATTTATTCATAATACTTCTTTTTTTCGAATTCAATTAATCAATCCAATTTACAAATTTTCGGATATGAATACAAAAAAGGGTATGGATGATAAATTTTGTACCCAAAACCTAGAAAATTTGGACTTAATAAAAGTAAGGAAGAGTCCGCCGATTCTTTTCTGATATGATAAGTTCATTACATTAAATCAGTATCATCTACCAGAATGTAATATAACACAACGCGGGTGTATATCTGTTTGCCTTCATATGCCATATATGTCGCGCGATCTATAGGAAATGTACCATCAACTAATTCTCAATCTGGGATACATACGTATCCTTGACAGACTAAAACGACTGCCATTATTGGTATCAAACCAATAGCGATTCATACAAGCTAAATCCTCTAATCGATAATTGGGCCAAAGAAATAATTTTAACTTAATAAATTGATTTGTATTTCTATCAAGATGTTTACCTTCATCCAAAAATTGAACACAGTTACTTGCTTTGTTACCCTTACAAAATACTGTATTTGTATTCACAACATTCACATTCCTTCCCGAATTTAAACTTAAACAAACTCGAATTCTCAATTCTCTACGACGTTTGGGAGATAAAATATTTTCAACAACCAGCAAATCGTTATGATTTTTGTTTCTATTTCCAACCAACTTTTTATGTTGTGCAATAAATTTATCAAGACCAGTCTTATCAACATTTATTTTTTCTTGGCATTTTTTATTCGTTTTGGTTTGGTGCTTATTTTTATGCACCCGCGAAATAGCTATGGTTTGATACATAATAAATTGTCCATCCCATTTTATAGATAGCCGAGCAGGTTCAATAATCAATATTCCCCTTTTTAGTAATTTTGCAAGAGTTAGAGTCTTCGAAATCGGCATTACATCCAGACTCATTTCGTTTCTTTGAATAGAGGCTATAGCAATTTCTCTTGGATTTTTCAGCCTAAGGAGTAGACAATATACTTTGACATTATTAAGTATTTTTTTATTCAAAGGATTATCCCATCTTAATTGAAAAAGAAAATATCTTTTGAGGAAGAAATCTAATTCCGCAGCTATGTCCTTCGTAGATTTATTTTTACTTTGAATGTTTGATCCTCCATCAGAATCTTCTTTAACACTTTGTTTAACATTTTTTTGTTGATTTGATGGATCTGATCCAATATTTCCCTGGACTGGCTTATTTTTTTCTTCTTTAGTTTTATTTTCTAATTCAGGATCTTTTTTTTGCTTTTCGTTAATTTTTTTTTTTTCACTAACGTTCTCATTTCCATTAAAATTTAAATCGTTCTCATTTCCATTAAAATTTAAAAGAAGTAAATTGATCGGTACGGTCCATGGTTGAATTTTATATGCATCATAAAGTGATACAAATTCTGGGAAAAACCAAAGTTCCAAATGAGATATAGGACAATTTAGTATTTCTTCATTCATTTCCATCCAATCAAAAGAGGTTTTTGTTTGATTGGCCGGGTTGACTTGTTTATGAATCGCGGGATAAAAAAGATCTTTTTTATCTTTATTATCAATGTTATCAATTATTTGATAATAATTAGTCCGAGTCTTAGTATTTTTATTAATATTGGCCCAGTACTCAATATCTATTTTTGTTCTAAGACAAAAATGAAAAATTTTCCAATCAAAATATTTTCTATCTGGAGTTCTACGCGTATCGCAATTTTCTCTTAGATAATTATTAAGAGATATATCCCCCGATACATAAAAAAAATTAGGATTATATGTATTGTAATTAGAGAGAAACTTTTTTGCCTCATTTACTTGTAACAGCGATCTATAAATGTATGAGCCCTTTTTATCTTCATAATGAATATATTTATGTGCTAAACAATCATATTTGTAGTTTTTTAATTTATCTTTTTTATTCAGTAATGATTCCACTGCATAATTATTTTGTTTCTCGTAATGAATTATTCGGTCTTTTTCATATAAATCAAAATTGGTTGAATTTTTTGTTTGACCGATACAACTTTTTTGAGTTCTATTTCGCCATTTTTGTGGTACTAATCGAGACCACCTAGTCTTAGATAAATCGTAATGATAGTGATAAGGGCCCCGTAACCAGTTTTTCCATTCATTCAGTCTAAAATTGCGAAGTTTCTTATGTCCTGATTCCAAATGAAAATGAGATAGTCTTTGTGTTCCAAAGGAATCTTTTATTTTATCCTTAATAAAAAGAATTGTTCCGTGATATTGAAGCACAGATCTTAAGTAATATTTATTAATAACTTGGGTTTGTGATAATTTGTAAAATACATATGCCTGCGATAAAGAGGCAAGATCACAAAAAATAGGCGAATTCTTTTTACTAATAGTAGAAAGTGACTTTTTGATAGTCGAAATAAAATGAATTGTTTTTGAATTTGTTTCGTCAATTCCTTCTTGATTTGTTTCATTATTGGAGCTGTATTTATAAAAAATTTTCTTTTTTGATTCAAGAAAAAGTTTTCTATTAATTCTCAGACTATTAATGATACATAAAAGAATATCTATGTATATCCTTTCAATAAAAAATTTCAAAAAATAGTTCCATTTGCGTATTAATCGAGTACTTCTTCTTTTGAATATCCGCCAAATCCCCTGCTGCAACTCTAATTTCTTATCATCACAACTTGTTTCATTAGGACTAATGTTTAGCTCTGGAGTTATAAATATTTTTTTCTTATCTTTTGTGATTTTTTTGATTTGATCTCTGATTATACTTGTCCTATCAGCCAGATCTTTTATTTTTTTTGCTGTCAGTGAATAATTTATCCAATCCCCGGATCTAATTTGACTGGGCGACTCCTGAATAATCTTATTACTTATTGTATAATTTTGTCTATTTATATTTTTATTTATACTCGATTCATTTATTTCCCTCAAGCCAAATAATGGAATTGGACTTACTTTTGCAAATTCTTGCATTATTTTTTTTATAAATCGAAATATTTTGAAAATCCATCGTGTTTTTTGTTTTGAAACCCTTATAAACCATTTTGTTCTTTGCTTTAAAATTCGTAGAGCTAGAAAGCATTTCTTTTTAATTTTTAGGAGTTTTTTTTCAATTTCTTCCCCAATAGGTTCAAAAAAGGAAGGTCGTTTTCGGGGAGAACCAAAAGGTAGTTCAGCTTCCATTCCCCAAACTGTTAAAAAACAAAAATTTTCCGTTTTTCCTTTATTTTTCACCGGATCTCTATGATCCGATTGTATTTTAGATTTGTGCCAAGGTTTCAGACAGAAAGGAAATAGGATCTTTATCTGAATACCATCCGTTAACCAATTTTTAGGAAATTCTTTTTCTGACAATTGAACACCATTATAAGTGCATTTAACATGCATTTCCTTACTCCACGCTTTCAAATCCTCGCGCCACTCGGGGAATTGAAATAATAACATACGGCCCATATTTTTTACTATTATCAATGAGGGTAATACTAGGTATTTTCTAAGAATCGATTGGATTACTAACATATAACCCCTTATTCCTTGAGCAAATATAATAGTATCCCAAGTTTCTGCTATTCTTATCCGCTCATTCTCCTGCCTTTTCGCCTCCTTTTTTTTTTCTTTTTCTTTTGTCTCTTCAGAATTCGAAATTTTAAATTCCGTGCCTTTATCACTCCAATGTCTGAAAAACAAACTCAGTGTTCCGGAGATGTCAAAAGGAAAAAAAAAAGTTTTGTCTACTCTGTCCAAAAAAAGCGGGGAATGCACAGTTGCTTGAAACAGTTCCCAAGTAACTGTTTTACGTCTTTGAGCTCGCACGGATCCTTTGATTAGATCACGACGAAAATCTGATTGTTGCGAATAGCGCGTCAAAGCCACTTCGTCAGATCGATCCTGATTACTAGTATTCTCGGTATTTTTGTTTTTAGTAGTTCCGGGAGTCTCAGTAGTAGATGTTTC